ATTTCAAGATTTATCGACTCGAATTGTTCCATTTACTTCAATTTTATTTCGATATCAATTATCAATTATAAATTATAAATATATATTGCTATTTCTCTTATACCTTATACCTTATACAAATAAGTACAAATAAGACTTTTTTCTCGATTTTTCATCTCACTTCGGATTCTCTATAAAAATTTATAAAAAAAAAKAATTTAAAATAGAATTATAGAATAATAAATAATATTAAACATTAATAGAATAGGATCTTATATTAACTATTAACTAAATTATAGTTCTATTCTATTTCTATTCTATATTAATTTCGAATTATACTTCTATATTAATTTMGAATTATACTTCTATATTCATTTAGAAATTAATATAAATATATTAATTAAATTAATTTAATTTAGTAATTGAATGTTAGGGCAAGAAAAGACTCCTTTATTTTTTTATTTTATTGCTATACCTAACCTGGTATAGCAATAAAATAAAAAAGAAGAGCCCGTTTTACAATGTTAATAATGAAAGTTAATAAAGATCCTCATTTTTCAAACTCCAGCTTGTCCATAAATAGAGTAAGTCATTTTTAAATCCGTGTAACTTACTAGTAGATTTTATTTTTGTTGAGTTAGGTTGGAATTTGTTTTTAAATGAGTTCGTGTCATGATTTTGACTCCAAAAATTCATTAGGCTTCGGCAGGTATCCCAAAGACAAAGAAAAGAAGTATCACTAACTCTTTTTGATTGCGGATAGGAAAGGGGAAAAATTCATATGTAATTGACTTAGGAAGAGTAATGAAGAAAATTGGGTTTGTTTAGCCAAGACAAGATAAAAAAAAAAAAATAAAAATAGCGATTGGGTCTATTGAAGTGCACTTTTTTTTTTCGTTTTTCGATAAACCAAGCAATTGCAAGCGGCTAGTTACAAACAACAAACAATACAATAATGAAGAAATAAAAACTATACAATTTTTGTTTTTGTATTTGAATTTTATTTCATTTTTTTTTTAGGGCTATACGGACTCGAACCGTAGACCTTCTCGGTAAAACAGATCAAACTGATTATTCTCAAAATGATTCGAACTGTTTCAAAGACCCAACATGCATTTTTTTGCATTGGGCTCTTCCATTAACTGATATAAATAATCAGTTAGTCTACCATAATTCTCTTGACAAGAAGATAAGAAGATGGCTCCATGTGCTCTGATTTCTTATTTGGATTCCGATCTGAGAGCACTACCGAAGTGTTTCAAAGAAGGTTATCCTGACGTAGGTTTGCTTTTGGCTTAGATCAACCTAAGTTAAATGAAGTCTCCATCGCCCCCTTCTTACTTAAATAATCCAATATGAAACTTCATACACCTTAAAGTTCATAAGATAGGACGAAAAAAGAATTTTTTGAGGTCTTGATACTCATTATGCCTAGCATTGAATAGAGTGAGTATTCCCCTTATCAATATCTTAAATCAATAATGGGTCCTATTGGTTGCCTAAAATCTAAAAATCGAAAAGGGGCACCTAAATTGGACCGAATCTTTTGTCAGGCTATTGTTCTCTTGTTCCCTAAAAGTCATGGAGTAAGACATCAACTTCTCAATAAGTTTTTTGATTCCATAATGTACTCCTCTGAAAAAACATCGGCGCGCGTGTAAACGAGGTGCTCTACCTAACTGAGCTATAGCCCTTTTGCTTGTGATATATATTTTATCATGTCAATAATTTCTTGTCAAGATGAATATTACATGATCCAACTTTTATCTCTTTGATCGGTATTGCTTATAAATAATATTACATTTATAATCCATCGATGTGACGGGTTCCATTTCTTTTTCTTTTTGATTCTAAATTACCTACTTAACTCAGTGGTTAGAGTATTGCTTTCATACGGCGGGAGTCATTGGTTCAAATCCAATAGTAGGTATAACTTATTAGATATCCGAATCCATGGTATCTAATAAGTTTTTCTATCCGCCTTAATTTTATTGATTTTTGATCTTTTCCATTCCATTCTATTTCTCTTTCTCTATTTCATTTTTGAATTTGAAAATTTTTCGTTGTAGTTGTATTAGATAGAATCCGATTCCATTTATGATTCTATTCAATTTGCAGAATAAAAAAATAAGATGTATAAGCAGAACTTATGTTTATACAGAAGTTTTTTTTTTGATTATTCGGGCGCACCCGCCAACTGGTTATAGTTACGAAATCACATTGATAGCCTCTACTCGTGCTCTAGCTCGTCTGAGAGCTAGATTTGCCTCGATTATTTGTCTCTTGCCTTCCGCTTTCCTCAAGTTAGCTTCTGCTATTTCAAGAGTTTGCTGAGCTTCTTGTGGATCAATGTCACTCCCCTTCTCCGCATCATTTACTAAAACAGTAACCTCATTATTGCCTATTCTAGCAAAACCGCCCATCAGAGCCATCGTTAACCATTGGTCATTAAGGCGTATTCTCAAAATACCGATATCAACGGCTGTGGCAATAGGCGCGTGATTAGGTAATATACCAATTT